ATCCTTGAAAAACCATAGGGTCTTCTGAAAATAATTACGGCGCACTACTATACAATATTCTATTTTTCCATAGAAATGCGTTCGCTCAAGAAAAGCTCCAGAAGATGTTAATCGTAAATAAGAAGATTGTTTACGAAGAAAAACTAATACAAATTCGCATTCAGATACATAAGAATTATATGGGAACCGAAATAGTCTTTTATTTTCTTTTGAAAAAAGAAAAATAGAATTATTCGGAGTAATAAGACTATTCCAATTATGATATTCGTGAAGAAAGAATCGCAATAAATGTAAAGAAGGAACATCTTGGATCCAGAATTGAAGGATTTGAACCAAGATTTTCAGATGGATGGGATAAGGTATTAGTATATCTGACACATAATTTAAATGCGATAATTTGTCCTCCAAAAAGGGAAATATTGAATGAATAGATCGTAAATTCAAATTCTGAGATTTTGGTATTTTTTTTTCTTCGAGGGAAGATACCAATCGCAGCAAGAATGGAATTTCCACAATGACTGCAAAACCTTCCAATATCATCTGAGAATAAAAATGAAAATAAAAATAATTGTTGTGCCCAACGAATCGATTTTGGTTAGAATCATTAACCGAATAAATCAAATAATTCTGTTGATACATTCGAATAATTGAACGTTTCACAAGTACTGAACTAGATTTATTGTCATAACCAAAAATTTCCGTGGATTCGTAAAAAATCGAACCATTTAAACCACGATCATGAATAAATGTGTAAATATACTCCTTAAAGAGAAGCGGATATAGAAAGTGTTGTTGCAGAGATCTATCTCTTTCTAAATATCCTTGTAATTCTTCCATTTACATTTCTACTTGAACCAGAGGCGGGACCTATTTCAATTTTTGGGTTATCAAATGATACATAGTGCAATATGGTCAGAACAGGGTATGTATTATGTATATAATTACAGTAAGAAAAAAATATATATCCCGCAAATAAAGGAAACAGGGGAGTCCAATCAACAGATCTTTTTCCTCTCCTTTTCTATCCAATTGGTTTATGTTCGTTATAATTACAAGAGGGAAAAAAATCCTTTATTTTTGCAACTCGATCGCTCTTTTGACTTTGGAATAAATTCTCTTTATCAGTATACTGTTTCTTCTACACATTCGTCTCCAATCCATAATAAAGAATAATTAGGATTCATTAAAAAAAAAAAGAAAGAAAATCAATGGTCCACTCACAGAAGAACCCAACCTTTCCCGCATCAGGCACTAATCTATCTTTAACGTCTAATTAGATCGGGTAATCATTCAAATTAAGAACAAAAGCTCGTTGCTTTTTATTTCACCAGAATTAGAGCCATAGGGCTCTATCCATTTATTCACTAGACCCAACTGTAAATGTGAATTTTTTTTTTCACTTCCAAACAAAAAGAAAAAAAAATTGTAACGATCCGGTAAGGATAAACTCAAAGTTCTACTTTAATTAAATAATATTTAATTAAATAATATTTAATTAAATAATAAATTTAATAATAAAATAATAATATTTTATTACGACATGCTGTTTTTTCCATTCATTACCTTTGAGGATCAGTCGTGGTCTTATAGACTCTACCAATAGTCTGGACGAATCTGTTGCTTCATCCAAATGTGTAAAAGATCATAGTCGCACTTAAAAGCCGAGTACTCTACCGTTGAGTTAGCAACCCGAATAAAAATAAAATAAATAGGATATATATGTAAATACGGTCAAAATAAAAAAGTCAATTGAATTGCACTGCACGACCCCGTCAAAACATTGAACTAGAACAAATCGAAAAGAAAGATTTGTTTTTGTTGATCAATTAAAAACACCAAAATACCAAAATGGACAGATCGGATTAAACAACAACAGATTCCCAATAGAGATGTCAAAATTGTGACAAACCGCCATTTTATTTATCAATTTTCTTTTCTTTTTCGTTAAGAAAATACATCTTGTATGCCAGTAAATCCGGCAGGGCAAACCCATCATTTGACTGAAGTGAAGTAAAAAAAACCAATATGAGGTGGAGATAAACGGATCTATTTATCTACGATCGAATTATATTTCTTCGATGCACCATTGTCAATATGAATCCAATATTAAGAAAACATATTTAAGTAAATCAAATAAGGACTTGTGTTGGATTGGCACAACATAAACATAAATAAGAAATTTGGATGAAAAAAATACGAAAGAGGTAAAGTAAAGAAAAAATCTCGGGTTTATTCAATCAATAGAGGTACAATAAGCAAGATTAACCCCTTGTTTGTTGGTGGATTCCCGCAACAAACAAAACAAGAAAAAAAGTAAATTAAGTATGAATACAGCAAGAAAAAGGCAAATTGTGTGTAAATGTAAATAATTACACAAAGATAGATACTAGTTACCCCCCCCCCACCCCTTTTTTTATTTATTAATTTTTTTTTTTTTTTACTTTAATTAACTCGAATCGAAGTTCTTTCTTGAAATAATTCTGCCTTCCTTAAAATATCACAAACAGTTCCCGTAGGTTGAGCACCTTTTTCAAGGAAATATAGAATAACAGGAACATTTAAATAAGTTTGATTCTTTATCGGATCGTAAAAACCTACTTTTCTAAGATCTCTTCCTTCTCTTCGGGATCGAACATCAATTGCAACGATTCGGTAGATGGCTCATTGGAATAGATGTAAATAAACAATGCCCCCCCTAGAAACGTATGGGAGGTTTTCTCCTCATACGGCTCGAGAAAAAAGGATTCTAAATTTCTGTATATGTATATAATGGCAAATGGATCCATAAAATCATGAATTAGACTATGATTTGAGTCGTTTTTTTATTCTTCCTTACAGAAAAAAAGAAATCTCATTCGTACTCATAACTCAAGTTGGGTAATTCTGACAGAGTTCGAAGGGAAACCCTTAGACATTTATTGAGCCGTCTCTAACCTCTTTTGTTTGTCTCATCTCGAATCTATTTTTATTCCTCATTCTGATTCAATTGTTGAGACAATTGAAAATAGTGTTTACTTGTTCCGGAATCCTTTATCTTTGCTTTGTGAAATCATTGGGTTTAGACATTACTTCGGTGATCCTTACTCCTTTCAAAAGAGCAGCAACATACCTTTTTGTTTTTTGTTATTTATTTCTATACTATAGAAATAGAATATGAACGGTGGATTCCCTTGTGATACACTTTTGATCGAAATAGTTTTACCAATTCTGAAAAATTTTACTTTTTTTTTTCAAACTTCTTTGATTTTTCGATCTTTTAACCTTTCGATTTATATACTGATGTAAAGATCAGTTAGTCCACCATATTTTTCTTTACAGGAAAATAATGAGATGGCTCCATGTGCTCTGATTCATCATTTGTATTCTGATCTAGGAGCAATACCAAAGTGTTTCAAAGAATTGAGGATATACTTACAAAGTTGGTCTAACTTATTGATAGTTACTAACCCTAGATTCTTCCCCCTGATAAACGAATCAATCCTTTCTGCTCGAGCTCCATCATGTACTATTTACTTACAACCTAACACAAATTAGGTTCCTAACAGAGCAGAACAAACTATGTCGAGCCAAGAACATCTTCATTCCTATAGAAAATGGTGGATGTAAGAATCCACAGCCGATCATGTCCTTCAAGTCGCACGTTGCTTTCTACCACATCGTTTCAAACGAAGTTTTAACATAACATTCCTCTAATTTTATTTCAAACCGGTATGTAATTGATTCAATATGGAATCATGAATAGTCATTGGCTCAACCGGTGTGTGTATACCGGTATATAATAGTACATACTTTCTATCTATCTATCTATGGATAGATAAATAAGTATTTATCCGGGGAAGGCTCAGCAAGGATCCAATTTATTTAACTCTATATTCTATCATATGAATGAAACATATTTCTAAAAAAGACGAATAAAAAAGTTTGCTTAAGACTTATTTACATCTTAAAAAGATTGTTCGGGACGATCAATCATGAAGGATCCATTTTTCTCGAACAAATAAACTATAAACCTCAAAAGAAGAACCTTTAATATTAATAGATTTCCAATCCCGGAAAAAAATCAATTATTAATAAAACTTTTTTATTTTATTTTATACAATACAGATTTTGTTTTACTTCAGGTTCAAGAATTTTTCTTTTCCATCAATTCCATAAAATCAAGTAGATGCAATATACGAATTTCCCCCCAACCGCTACATTACATTGATTTACAATTATTCATTTGAACCGGATAAGATATAAGATGAACCAGATAAAATACAAAAAAATGGGGTCCAGATCAATTCGTTTTTACTATTTTTTTCCCACACCTGCTTTAGAAGTTTTAAGACCAGTGATTAAATTAGTACCAAAAACTCCCTACTCTTTAGTCTCCACATAGACTGTGGAATTGGGATACCCCATTTATTTACTTTAGGCTTTTTACCCTTGGTAAGGGAATAAAGAGGCCTTTCTTTCATTCACATTTCGATTCAGAATGCTTCGTGTGAGAATTGACATTTCATAGATATGGGACATAAAGTTTCCATAAGTAACTAACTTTAAAATGAATATTGAGTAGTACGAGCATATCCTGAATGTGAATGATAAACCCAGAATTTCTTTTTTGAATAAAAAAAAAAAAGATATTTATTTCCACCCACATTTGACACTTGATTACGTTTGTGAGAAACCAAATGAAAGAAAAAATATGATTCTAAGAATGATTCTTAGAATTCAGAACAAAAGATTGTTCTCGTTAACAATTTTATGTTTCATGTGGGATATAATGTGATCCCATCTTTCGTTTCTGATGGAAACGATCTGGGACGGAAGGATTCGAACCTCCGAGTAACGGGACCAAAACCCGCTGCCTTACCGCTTGGCCACGCCCCATTTCGAATTTCTATTCGACACTAATAAACATTAATATTGGTATTGGTTATTCGTCAATCCCAACCCAATAAATACATTGGGAATATATTTTTGCTAGGATTCAACACATGTAGATATAGAATCAAAAAAATTCATTGATCATTACATGGAATTCAGTTAAGATATTGTATGAAAATGGAATTCCTTGTATTCTCATTTGAGAATGGAAGGAAGGATTTTTATTTGGGAGAGTTCGAAGAAAAAGAAAGATTTTTTGACTTGTCTTTTTTTTCCCTTATAAAAAAAACTCAATCAGAATAAAATTCTCTAATCTACAAGAACGAAATTTTGTTATGCTTAATATCTTTAGTTTAATCTGCATCTGTCTTAATTCTGTCTTTTATTCGAGTAGTTTTTTCTTCGCCAAATTGCCCGAAGCTTATGCCTTTTTAAATCCAATCGTAGATGTTATGCCTGTCATACCTGTACTTTTTTTTCTCTTAGCCTTTGTTTGGCAAGCTGCTGTAAGTTTTCGATGATTTAATACTCTGCTAAATTCATGATTTATTCGATAAATAAAAATTATAAAAATTGATAAGACCAGATAAGTCTTACATTATGAACCCTCGATTCAAAAATAGAAATTCTTGTATATTGAATAACCGCGGCGATGAATTTTGATCAGCTTATTTCCTCATTCTGACCTTACAGTGAGCAAAGATTTTATTAGGTTGCCTACAATACCTAATCATATGACAAGAAATTTTTGATAACGAAGGAATAAAAATCTTATTCCAAAGAAATTCGTGAAAATTACTTTCTTTTCAAAAAACACTTCATTTTTTGGGGGGTGTCATGTCAAAACAAAATAGTGTATGTGGTAAAAAATAAGTAATCTATTCCCTTTTTCAAAAAAAAAAGATCTTGGAGATTGTGTAATGCTTACTCTCAAACTATTCGTTTATACAGTAGTGATATTCTTTATTTCTCTCTTCATCTTCGGATTTTTATCTAATGATCCAGGGCGTAATCCTGGACGTGAGGAATAAAAAAAAGATATTTTTAGTTTTTCCTGCTTTTTCGAAATTTTTTTCTTATGATTTTATGTATTCCATACATTTACCTATGCTATGATAAAATCAAGGGATCGAAATTCCTTCGAATTCGAAAGTCTCAAGTAATCAGAAGAAGCGGAGAGAGAGGGATTCGAACCCTCGGTACGAATAACTCGTACAACGGATTAGCAATCCGCCGCTTTAGTCCACTCAGCCATCTCTCCCCATCCCCATTTAAAAATGGAAAATTTTTTATGTGATGTGACACGTGAAGAAAAAAACCTTCGTTTTCCTTTTTTATTTATCTTTTTTATTTATCTATTTTTTTTATATATATTCTTTTATTTATATTCTATTAAATTATATTCTTTATTTATTATAATTATAATATATAAATATATAAAAATTTTATATTATAAAGAAAAAAAAGAATAAAGATATATAAAAAAGATATTAAGTATAAGATTATATAAAAAAGATATAAAATAAAGATATATAAAATGAAGATATATAAGTTATATTATAATGTTTATTTATATAACATTATAATATAACTTATAAGTTATATTATAATAAGTTATATTATAAACTTATTTTTTATGTTATTTAAGTAAGCTTTCTGCTCTTCGCCACCTATTTAAGTCCCCGGCGGGACGAAGTGTCAACGCTAGAATTTTCATGATTCTGGTGCTATCTTGATTGCGCCTCACTCTTTTGTTCGACAAATGGTCCATTCATATACAATAATAAATATGTAGCGGGTATAGTTTAGTGGTAAAAGTGTGATTCGTTCTATCAAAAACTTAATTAAATAGTTAAGGGGTCTTTCAGTTTCATATTCCGATCAAAAACTTTATTTCTTAAAAAGGTTTAATCCTTTACCTCTCAATAGCATATTTGAGGAAGAATATACATTCTCACGATTTGTATCCAAAGGCCAATTAGAAATTGAATAAAAAAGATTGGATTATGGATATGGAGTCGCGAAGCATAATTTTTTTGAATTGGATTAACTCTTCCAATTGAATGAGTATGAGTAAAGGATCTATGGATGAAGATATAAAAGTTTATTTCCAATCGTAACTAGATCTTCAATTTTTTTTTTTGTAAAAGGGAAATTGAAGCCAAATAGCTATAAAACGATGGTTTTGGTTTACTAGAACCATCAGCATATTGTTTCAGCTCGGTGGAAACCAAATTTTTTTCCTCAGGATCCTGCGAGTGGAAATAGGGAACGAAGTAACTAGACTAAATGGATTTAGTATAATCCCCCTCCTCTAGAGGGATCATCTAGAAAGCAAGTAGCTTTGGACGGATTCATGCAGAAAAGCTAACATAGATGTTATGGATCTAATATTTCTCTTTGGGAATACATCGATCTTCTATAAAGGAGCCGAATGAAACCAAAATTTCATGTTCGGTTTTGAATTAGAAACGTTAAAAATGATCAACCAACGTCGACTATAACCCCTAGCCTTCCAAGCTAACGATGCGGGTTCGATTCCCGCTACCCGCTATATATTCTTTATTATATATTCTTTATTATATATTCTTTATTATATATGCTTTTTATTATACATGATGCATCATC